GGGAGCTAATGAAACTATTTTAGTAAAATTGAACTGTCTCAATTCTCGGGCAATCGCACCAAAAACTCGAGTTCCTTTTGGATTTCCTTCTTGATCAATCACAACTGCAGCATTGTCATCATATCGTATTATCATACCGTTGTCACGTTTAAGCTCTTTACAAGTACGGACAATTACAGCTCTGACCACTTCTGATCTTTCTAGAGGCATGTTTGGGACTGCGTCTTTGATCACAGCAACAATAACGTCACCAATATGAGCATATCGACGATTGCTAGCTCCTATGATTCGAATACACATCAATTCTCGAGCCCCGCTGTTATCTGCTACATTCAAATGGGTTTGAGGTTGAATCATATCATTTTTTTTTATCTGTTTTTTACAATACAAAGGTCGAAGAAAAAAAGAAATATTGTTTGTCCAAAAAAAGAAACCTGCACCCGCTATTTTTTTTTTACCCAAGGCCTATTTCTTTTTTATCCCGAAATGATGAATTGAGCTCGTATAGGCATTTTGGACGCTGCTATTGAAATAGCCCTTCTAGCTATATTTTCTGTTACTCCACCCATTTCATAAAGGATTCGACCTGGTTTAACAACAGCTACCCAATATTCGGGAGAGCCTTTACCTGAACCCATACGTGTTTCTGCGGGTCTTACTGTAACTGGTTTATCTGGAAATATGCGGACCCATATTTTTCCACCACGACGTGCATTTCGTGTCATTGCTCGTCGACCTGCTTCTATTTGTCTAGATGTGATCCAAGCGGGTTCAAGTGCCTGAAGAGCGTATTTACCAAAACAAATATGATTACCTCGATAAGATATTCCCTTCATTCTTCCTCTATGTTGTTTACGGAATCTGGTTCTTTTGGGGTTATAGTTGATGGTTTGTTTTGAATTCCATCTCTACTACAGAACCGGACGTGAGAGTTTCTTCTCATCCAGCTCCTCGCGAATAAAATGAATTCAAATTAAAGATTTTGAATTCAGATATAATATAATTTGAATTAAGATATACATGTATTTAATAAATAATATACTGAATCATGGATTTCATTTAATCTAGATCAAATCTATTATTAATTTGTATATCTTGTTTGTATAGATAACTAAATATATTAAATAACTATTTTTTTCTTATATTTATATATATGGTTTTTAGAATGTTAAAACGAATCTTTCTTTTGTTTTACTCTTTATCGTATTGGATTGACCCAAATTTAGCAATCCAAGAAAATCAATAAAATAAAGTTTTCGCGGGCGAATATTTACTCTTTCAATTTATATTTCAGTTCTATCATTAGTTCATAACTTTTCCGAATAGATAAATTGGTCTCTGGTCGGTTCCGCCATCCCGATCAATGAATCATTCGAATTCATTTTCACTAGAATCTTTTGAATTCACAGGTTCCATCGTTCCCATCGCTTCTTACTTTATGGTTAGGTCTCAATTCTACAATGGAGCTATTAGTTCTTGAGTCAATATTCTTAGTCTTTATTGGCTCGAAGCTCTTTATTTTTTGTTCGATGAGTAGATCCATTTAATGATGAATCCGTATTGATGCTTTATTACACAGCTTTTTTCTGAGATGACTCATAGACCTTACATATTGGAATTATATATCATCAATATTCTTTTTCTTTCTTTCTCTCATCCTTCCATTTATCCATACCCCTTTTTTTATTTCGATTGACAACTTAGAAGCAGATTTTTTTAATAAAAAAGATTTCAGTTGCTACAACAATATGAACAATATATCATATCTTGACTGGTTCTTTGGATCCAGATAATACGAAGTGATGAGTTGGTTATTACTTCTATAGTTATTTGTTTATACTATGGGGCTGGTTTTTTATACTAACCCTCAAAAAACCAACGAGTCACACACTAAGCATAGCAATTTTATCAAAAGATTAATTGAATTTTTATTCAACCCTATAGAATTATAATTTTTCATTTTTTTTTATTGAACAAAAAAGAAAAAGAAGAAACGAATTTATCATTTTTTGTTCCATCGCTGGATAGAATGGAAAGGCAAATAAAGGTTTATTATTCCCCGTCTATAAATATCCAAATTTTGATGCCTAATACCCCATAGATCGTTCGAACTGTATAGGAACAATAATCAATTTTAGCTCGAATGGTTTGTAGTGGAACCCTACCCTCTCTGATCCATTCAACACGCGCAATTTCTTTTCCGTCAATACGTCCTGCAATTTGCACTTGAATTCCTTTTGTATCTGCTTGTTCAGTTAATTCTATAGCCTTTTTCATTGCTTTGCGAAAAGAAACTCGATTTTTTAATTGGCCGGCTATAAATTCTGCAAGAATATTAGGGTTTCCATAAGGCTTTTCAATTCGTGTGATAGCAATGTTAAGTTTTCTATTTACAAAATTAAATTCTTTTTGTAAATTCATCTGTAATTCTTCGATTCCTCGGGGTCGGCTTTCGATTAATATTTTTGGAAATCCCATATAGATTATGATTTGGATTAGG